TTAGATTCATTATGTAAGGTATAACTATAAAAAGAGGAAGCAGGCGGGCTACAAGAAAAATTCCCGCAGCTACCATAGTGGCAGCATGTATAAGAGCCGAAATAGGAGTAGGCCCCTCCATGGCATCAGGTAACCATACATGAAGAGGAAATTGCGCAGATTTAGCAACTGCGCCGGCAAATAATAAAGAGGCACATAAAGTAACAAATAAAAAATGAACCTCATTATTATAAATCAAGTTATTAAATATTTCGAACAAATCTTGAAATTCGAAACTTCCCGTTATCCAATAAAAACCTAAGATTCCTAATAATAAACCAAAATCGCCTATCCGATTAGTTACAAACGCTTTTTGACAAGCGTTTGCCGCAGCGGGTCGTGTGAACCAAAAACCTATTAATAGATAAGAACACATTCCAACTAATTCCCAAAAAATATAAATTTGTATCAAATTCGAACTAGTAACTAATCCCAACATTGAAGTATTGAACAAACTCATATAAGCAAAAAATCTCAAATATCCTTCATCATGAGACATATAATTGTCACTATAAATAAGAACAAAAATTCCAACAGTAGTGATTAATATTGACATAATAGAGGTAAGTGAATCAATAAAGTAGCCAAACTCGAAAGAAAAATCATTATTGATGGTCCAAGACCATACATATTGATAGATAGAACTTCCATTTATTTGCTGAATAGACAGATCGAGCGAAAAAATCATAACTATACTTAACAATAAAATATTGGGAAAAGCCCACATACGACGAAGATTTTTTGTTGCCGTCGGAAAAAGTAGGAGTCCCATTCCTATTAAAATAGGAATGGGAAGTGGAACAAAAGGTATGATCCATGAATATTGATATGCATGCTCCATAAAAACTTTTTTGTTATTCTTTCTTAATTAATCGTTTCTGATTCACCGGCTCTTATCTCTTTTGATTGAAAAGGAGCAATAAAAAAATCGAGAGATTACAAAGTTAACTGGAATTTTCTATTCTTAATTTTTTAATCTTTCGCAACTATTTCAAAAATATTCAAATTTCGAAGTTAGAAGTAATCAAATGATCTCGCCGAGTTACTATAATGAAAAACAAAAGAATTCTTTTTTTCATTATAGTAATATTTTTCTGAAAATATCAATTATTATTTATTATTCCATATTACAATAATTTCTATTTACAATAAGTTAGATACATCGATCAAAAATACAAAGAATTCCCCCCCAAAAAGGATGATATAAATCATAGGATGTCCTAGAACTTAAAAGAAAAACGAATTATTTGAGTTTGTTTATTCGAACTTATTAACTAGTTCATTTTCATCGCGGAACTGATTGATTGTCTTCCACTACAATAAATGAACCTTTTCTTGTAGGAAAGACTATCCGATATTTTCTTTATATTTACATATAATTAAAAGAAAAATGACTATTAATATAATAAAATATTTGTTTTTTTTTTCAAAATTATGTATCTTTTAACAGATTAACTACGAGTCTCATTCGAATTTGGTTGAAAATGAAAATTGGGCATACCCTCTCTTCGAGCTTGACCAAGTACCAATTTATGGAAAAAAAAGAAAATTCAAGTTTGCATAGGTAGATAAAATGGGTTTTACACTTTTTATTTTAATGTAGTTTTCATGTATAAATGGAGATGTATAAATTATAAATGTAAAACAACAAAAAACTGGGCGGAGATAGAAAAAGAAAGACTTTTTTTGCGTTTTTTTGATTTCATCAATTCGATTTATATATCATAATAGATATAGATCCTAATCTATCCTATAGATTTGAATGGAGATATAAAAAAGAAAGGTACCAATAAATTAAATACAAATTCTTCTTTTTTTTTCTGGATAGTGTATGGAATATAAATAAAAAAAGGGTTATATCATATTGTTTTTTTGTTCTAGAATAGAAGCAGTTTATGCGATTTTCCAATCTATATTCATTTTTTATGCAATTTGTATTGTAGTATATATATAATTATAATTTATAAAATCTATAGGAATAGATAAATAATGACATCAAAAGACCGATCGTTTTGTCTTAAAAATAGATGTCTTTGACATCCAACTATAGCACTGAATAACTTTTTTTTGAATGGCAGTTCCAAAAAAACGTACTTCTACATCAAAAAAGCGTATTCGAAAAAATGTTTGGAAAAAGAAAGGATATTGGGCGGCCTTGAAAGCTTTTTCATTAGCCAAATCTCTTTCTACGGGGAATTCAAAAAGTTTTTTTGTACGTCAAATAAATTTGGAGTAATCTGAATTGGTTTAACTCGACTAGGATACAAAGGTTTTACTTTTTTTAATTTTTGAATATCTTTTTTTTTTCATTTCCGGGGGGGGGGATTCTTATTTTCCCCATCGCCCATTTGTATTTGTTATGTTAGTGTTATAAAAATTTGTTATTTTTATAATATTCAATTTATAATAATAAATAATTAAATAATCGAATAATCATTTTTTTTTTCTATTTAGACTATAGCGGATCGCGGAGCACATATATATAAGAGCTTTAACTGGGTTGTCGAAACTAACCCATTAAGTTTCAATTTTGTAACTTTATGAATCATTATTTCTCTGAATTACTATATCTCCTTCCCCTGTTTTCAACCCAATGGAGAAAACCCCTTTTCAAATTTAGTGGATATACAAATAATGTATCAATTTGAAGTGATCTAAAGAAATCCTATGTTTGTATAAGAAAATGTAAGAAAATAAATCAAGACATATTTTTAGAATTCGAAATTCGAAATACTTTTTTGAAGTATGGTACAATTATGACAGGAATCGAAACGCTTTTTATATAACGTAACGGGTACAACCCAATACCTAGTTGGTTTGATAAATCCTTAAAACAAACGCAAAATGCTAACGATTAATACAAAAATTACATAAATCTTGTGAAATCGTTGGGTGTGGTGCTGAAATTGTGATCTCTAAAAATCATATTTTTTCATTCATTTCTTCAGTCAATTAATAAGCATTTTTTTATAGATTCATCAAAATCATACAAAAGAATGAGAAATGAATCATTAAAAAATGAAAATGATAAAGAACCCTTTTTTGTTTTGTTGAATTTTATCTATGAATTGAAGTTACAACTAGTTAGTTTAGTTACAATAAAGGAGTTCTCTTTTAGGAAAACACAAACTAAAAAATCTCTATTGACGACCTAATTAAATAGAAAGGATAATTAAATAAATAAAATGATACAATAAATACTAAAGATTCCTTTTGAACCTTCAAATTGCTATTTCAACGAGTTGTTATTTATCAATAAAAATTAAATGCTTCCTAACAAATTTGACATTTTACATTGAATTGACCCCTTCACCTTCAATCTCGACGATTGATTAAAAAATGGTTATTATGATTTCGAGCAAGCCGCTATGGTGAAATCGGTAGACACGCTGCTCTTAGGAAGCAGTGCTAGAGCATCTCGGTTCGAGTCCGAGTGGCGGCATAGTATCTTCTAAAAGAGATAGAATAAGTCCTATAATGAAAATGAATTTCATTCCTGATTTCCATTCCATAAAATCTAGAAACCCAGGCTTTTTTCATCATTTTTATGATTTTTTCAACTTTAGAGCATATATTAACTCATATATCTTTTTCAGTCGTTTCAATTGTAATTACAATTCATTTTTTAACCTTATTCTTATTAGTAGATGAAGTCGTAGGACTATATGATTCATCAGAAAAGGGCATGATAGTCACCTTTTTCTGTATAACAGGATTATTAGTCACTCGTTGGATTTATTCAGGACATTTCCCATTAAGTGATTTATATGAATCATTAATCTTTCTTTCATGGGGTTTCTCCCTTATTCATATGGTTTCCTATTTCAAATTTAAAAAGCGCAAAAATAATTTAAGTGCAATAACCGCACCAAGTGCTATTTTTACCCAAGGCTTTGCCACTTCGGGTCTTTTAACCAAAATGCATCAATCCGCAATATTAGCACCTGCTCTCCAATCCCAGTGGTTAATGATGCACGTAAGTATGATGGTATTAGGCTATGCAGCTCTTTTATGTGGATCATTATTATCAGTAGCTCTTCTAGTCATTACATTTCGAAAGGCCATAAAGATTATTGGTGAAAACAATAATTTTTCATTTTCGTTTGGGAAAATCCAATACATGAATGAAAGAAGCAATGTTTTACTAAACACTTATTTTCTTTCTTCTAAAAATTATTACAGATATCAATTGACTCAACAATTGGATCGTTGGAGTTATCGTATTATTAGTCTCGGGTTTATCTTTTTAACCATAGGAATTCTTTCGGGAGCCGTATGGGCTAATGAGGCGTGGGGATCATATTGGAATTGGGACCCAAAGGAAACTTGGGCGTTTATTACTTGGACCGTATTCGCGATTTATTTCCATACCCGAACAAATACAAATTTGGAAGGTGTAAATTCCGCACTTGTGGCTTCTATGGGATTTCTTATAATTTGGATATGCTATTTTGGGGTCAATCTATTAGGAATAGGTTTACATAGTTATGGTTCATTTACATTAAATTAACATCTAATTGAATTGAATAAAGAGGCTAGGCTTAACAAATACTAACACAGGACGGCGTATATATTATATATAAATATAAGAAAACTTATTGTAAGCTGTCAAGAACCTTTTGAATCGCTCCACTACTTGATTCAAAAGGTTCTAACAAAAGCCAAAGATGTCTGATTAAAATTCAATTTAATGCTTTTACCTTTTTTACTTAACTTAAACTTAAGAGAAGAAAAAAGACTTCTTTTTTTTCTTTTTCATTGTACAACGACCAATTTTAAAAACCATAGGATTCCTTTTTGATTTTGTTTTTATTCATGAAAACTATCTATAAAAATAATTATATAGAATAGTTTCGACCTTCTCACCTGATAATGAGAGGACGAAATCCGGATAAATACCAATACCTATTACTGGTAGAAAGATAGAGATCGAAACAAATAACTCTCGTGGTCCAGAATCAAAAAAATAAGAACTTGGAGCATTAAATAGCTTGTATCCATAGAACATTTGACGTGACATAGATAATGAATAAATAGGAGTTAATATCATTCCAATTGCCATTACGAAAGTAATTAGTATTTTTGGCATTAAAAAATATTTTTGGCTGGTAATTATTCCAAAAAAGACTATCAATTCTGCAACAAAACCACTCATGCCCGGTAATGCAAGAGAAGCCATGGATAAGATACTGAACATCGTAAATATTTTGGGAATCGAAACGGCCATTCCGCCCATTTCGTCGAGATAAACAAGACGCATTCTATCATAACTCGTTCCTGCCAAGAAAAAAAGTGCAGCACCGATAAAGCCATGAGATATTATTTGTAAAATAGCTCCGTTGAGTCCCGTATCAGTTATCGAACCAATTCCTATAATTATGAAACCCATATGAGATACGGAGGAATAGGCTATTCTTTTTTTTAAATTCCGTTGACCAAGAGATGTTGAAGCTGCATAAATTATTTGCATTGTACCCACTATTATCAACCAGGGAGAAAATATGGAATGCGCATGGGGTAATAATTCCATATTGATCCGAACTAATCCATATGCTCCCATTTTTAATAAAATTCCGGCTAGAAGCATACAAGTACTGTAATGGGCCTCCCCGTGGGTATCCGGTAACCACGTATGTAAGGGTATAATCGGCGATTTGACAGCAAAAGCAATAAGAAATCCAATATAGAATATTATTTCCAGTGCGACAGGATATGATTGATTAGCTAATGTTTCAAAATTTAATGTTGGTTCATTAGAACCGTATAAACCGAGACCCAAAACTCCTATTAATAGAAAAACGGAACCCCCTGCAGTGTACAAAATAAATTTTGTAGCCGAGTACAGACGTTTCTTTCCCCCCCACATGGATAGAAGTAGATAAACGGGAATTAATTCGAACTCCCACATGATGAAAAAAAGTAAAAGGTCTCGAGAAGAAAATGATCCTATTTGACCACTGTACATTGCTAGCATCAGGAAATGAAATAATCGCGAATCTCGAGTAACTGGCCAAGCCGCCAAAGTCGCTAAAGTGGTGATAAATCCTGTCAGTAAAATGGGCCCTATAGAAAGTCCATCTATTCCCAATCTCCAGTAAAAATCAAAAAAATTTATCCATTTATAATCTTCCGCCAGCTGGATTAATGGATCGTCCAATCGGAAATGATAACAAAATGCATAGGTTGTTAGAAGGAGTTCTAAAATGCATATACATATTGTATACCACTTAATTAGCTTATTTCCTTTATGAGGAAGAAAGAAAAGTAAAGAACCTGCAGATATTGGTAAAAATACAATTATTGTTAACCAAGGAAAATAATTCGTGGTAAAGACAAGATACACTTGGACCAGAAAAACCCGTGCTCAAAAAAAACCTTTTTGAGCACGGGTTTTTTCAGTAAAAAAAATCAAATGGATTCAAAATGTATTCAACTAGGGTTTTCTGGACCGTATCAATAAGCTAGACCCATACTTCGAGTTGTTTCATGCCATAAATAAACTCGAACGCTCAAGAAATCCGTTGGACAAGCGGATTCACATCTCTTACAACCAACACAATCTTCTGTTCTTGGAGCGGAAGCAATTTGCTTAGCTTTACATCCATCCCAAGGTATCATTTCTAACACATCGGTGGGGCAGGCTCGGACACATTGAGTACACCCAATACATGTATCATAAATTTTTACTGAATGTGACATGGGATCTATAAATTTTTGAACATCATAAAATTTCAATCTAGTAAACTTGTAAATAAATATAGTTAAACACCAGATGAATCAACGATTTACCAGAAATTTTCTAATCAATTTCCTTCGGGATCAACTCATAAGAAAGGACCAAGATACTTTGATTTCTTACGTTTTCGAAAACATGATGTAGATTCCAACATATTGTACATGCTAATTCAAATTGGTGAATCTTATAATTTAATATTATTAATATTACTTATTCAACAAAGTTGATTGATTGATACGCGTTGATTTTCTGTTACGATAAATCGAGGACACAATAGCTGATCCAATAGCTGCTTCAGCGGCTGCAATAGCTATAACAAAAATTGAGAAAATATTTCCTTTTAATTGCCGACTATCAAAAAAATCAGAAAATGTTACAAAATTTATATTAACCGCATTCAGTATAAGTTCAAGACACATAAGGGCCCTAACCATATTTCGACTCGTGATCAATCCATAAATACCGATAGAAAATAAATAGGCACTCAAAACAAGTATATGTTCGAGCATCATTGACCAACTCCTTATCAATTTCGATTCATTATTAATATGAACAATAATTCAACAGATTTGATTGACTAGAGTATAACAAAAAAAAAGAATCTATTGGAAATATATCGAATAAACGAATTTCTATTTTATACACGAGCAATATTCAAATAGAATTCAAAGAAAATGGATGCGCTAAGACAGAAAAAACAGAAAAAGGTTTAATTTTGATTGCTTGCTATTCCTAGTTAGAAAGATTTATTACTGACGAGCCACAGCAATTGCACCTATCAAAGCAACTAAAAGAATTATTGAAATGAATTCAAATGGAAGAAAAAAATCGGTTGCTAAATGAATTCCAATTTGTTGACTATTACTTATCAAATCTTGTTCTATAATTTGATTTGATCTTGTAGTCCAAATAATCCCGTACCATGATGTATCTAATATAGTAGTAATTAGCGAAACAAGAATACTTGTACAAACCAACGAAGTAAGGCCATTCCCAATGGTCCACCGATTAAAATCTTTATAATATTCTGAACCATTCATGAACATCACAGCAAATAGGATTAAAACATTTATGGCTCCCACATAAATAAGGAGCTGGGCAGCAGCTACAAAATGAGAATTTGAGAGAATATAAAATAAGGATATACAAACAAGAACCAATCCCAATGAAAAGGCAGAATAAATTGGATTGGTAAGTAATACCACTCCCAGGCCTCCTAATATAAGACCCGATCCCAGAAAAACTAAAAGAAAATCGTGTATTGGTCCAGGCAAATCCATTCTGTGTAAAATAAGAGATAAATAAATCGAAATGCTTTTCATGATCTTATTGACCCGACCAGGAATTTTTTTTTATGATACGTTCCTAATTGAATAAAATCCTAATCTATTAGGCGTGAATTGCTCTAAGCACAATTATTGGACAGTTTCGTTTTTGATTCTTTTTTGTTTGTTCAAAAGAAAAGGGTATTTTGTTTTTTGAAACTATATATTTCGAAATAATTACGAATATATTAATATATTTTAATTTTCAATAAAAAGGAATCCGAAATTCTTATCAACCAGTTAATTTGTAATTGAATTTTTATTTATTGACCAAAGGCCTCATTCTTTTTTTAATTCAAACCAAACAGTCTTTTAACTTAAACCAAAACGTAACCTTAAAAGAATGAATGGGAAATTTCTCTTTACTTTAATAGAACAGGAGGTTTACTTACTGAGTTTTTCTTTGAATTGAATTCAAAATTGTTCGAATTGTATAATCGTCAATTACTGACATTGGTAAACGGCCCAAAGCAATTTGATTATAATTCAATTCGTGACGGTCGTAAGTAGAAAGTTCATATTCTTCAGTCATTGATAAACAATTTGTTGGACAATACTCAACGCAGTTACCACAAAATATACAAATTCCGAAATCAATACTGTAATTAAGCAATCGTTTTTTTCGAATATCCGTTTCAAATTTCCAATCAACAACGGGTAGATCTATAGGGCATACACGAACACATACTTCACAAGCAATGCATTTATCAAATTCAAAATGGATTCGTCCGCGGAAACGCTCTGATGTGATTAATTTTTCATAAGGATATTGAATAGTTACGGGTAAACGATTTGCGTGGGATAAGGTAATCATGAAACCTTGACCAATGTACCTTGCTGCTCGGACTGTTTGTTGGCCATAATTCATGAACCCGGTTACCATAGGGAACATATCGTGAATATCTATGAATAATTTTATGTTTGTTTCTTTCTCTTGTTTGAACCAAGTCATGAATCTGATATTCTTTTTTTTTTACAGTGAAAGAAGTTGGAAAGAAGTTGTTAATAATAGATTACCGAGAGAAATGGGTAAAAGAAATTTCCACCCGAGATTTAATAATTGGTCCATTCTTAACCTAGGTAAAGTCCATCGTGTTGCGATAGAAATAAACAAAAACAAATAAGTTTTAGCTAATGTAATAAAGATACCAATTGTCGTTCCAATGATTCCATTTATTTTATTTATTTCAAATAGCTCAGGGACGAATACGTACGGAATGGAAATATTCCAACCCCCCAAGTAAAGAACTGTTACAAATAACGAAGAAAGTAATAGATTTAGATAGGAAGCAACGTAAAATAAACCAAATTTGATACCTGAATATTCGGTTTGATACCCTGCTACTAATTCTTCCTCCGCTTCTGGTAAATCAAAAGGTAATCTCTCACATTCTGCTAGAGAAGAAATTAGAAAAACGATAAACCCTATTGGCTGACGCCACAAATTCCATCCCCAAAAACCATATTTTGATTGCGCCTCAACTATATCAACTGTACTTGAACTGTTAGATAATTATAGTCGATGATAACATCACTGTTTACATCGCTAGTCCAAAACCGTACATGAGATTTTCACCTCATACGGCTCCTCGTGGGTCACAAATAAATTTTAGGACCGAATCAGTATGATTTATCTTCGTATGGGTGTAGAATAGATAGAGAAAAAATAGATTGGAAGGTCCAAAATTATACCAATGGAATTCTGTCTGCTATATTCTGAAGAATAAAAAAAAAGTGCTTCTGAATTGATCTCGCCCGTTCATAATTTCAATTTTTATTTGTTGAGTAATAACTTAAGCCTTCAATAAAATACTTCTTGTAGAATATCAATAGATATTTCAACCCATTGTTTTCTATTACGAAAAAAATGAAACATTCCATTAGCTCATAAATCATGACACGGATTTGATCTCTCTATATCTATGAAAGAAAGAATAAAAAAAAAAGATTTCTTTTTTATTCTTTATTGTTTCTTTTTCGTTCCTATTCTGCTTTCGGATCTGATAAAACCAGGAATGGGGCTTAAACTAAAAAATAGGAAAGGATTATTTCGTTCCTGATAGTCATTACTTTAATCGGCAGATAGGAGGATACTCTGGACCGGAATCATGGGGAGTACTGCCTAGTCATTTCTACGAATTTAAAGCCCCAATTAGTATTCTTTTTATGTTATCCAGAAGTCTCTTTTTATATAATTTACATAATTTCCATTACCAATCCTTTATGTATTTTGGTGTTCCTAACCATCCACTCGTTTTTTGTTCAATCCCCCGTTTGTTTAGCAATACATGTATGGGAATCCATACAAAGGATAGCGAAAACTCTATACGGTTGATCTTTTGAGCCCGCTTCAAGCTAGATTGACTAATCAACCCGTCTTGGGGTAAAGACTTCTTCCGCTTACGTTTTCTTCCACTTAACTCTTGTACATAGGAAATGAGATTCTATTTTTTTGTTTAATTTACTGCGAATTTATAAGCTGCTTTCTTTCACTCATATATAACTATCTAATTTAGTTTATCAACTCAACTTATTTTCTAGAACGAAAGGAATAGGTAAAATAAAAGTTTCTATTTCAACGAATCGCACGTAGAGATATTGATAAAACACATAGAGTTAATGGTATTTCATAACTAATCGATTGAGCAGCAGCTCGCAGACCACCTAAAAAGGAATATTTATTATTTGATCCGTATCCTGACATAAGAAGTCCAACGGGAGCAATACTTGAAATGGCAATCCATAAAAAAATACCGATATTGAGATCGGCTAAAATAAGGCGAGAGCTAAAAGGAATTACTGAAAAACTTAGTAAAATTGATATGACTGCTATAGCCGGTCCAATACTAAATAAACGAGTATTGCCTCTAGATGGAAGAATATTTTCTTTGAAAAGCAGTTTTGTTCCATCTGCTAGCGCTTGAAGAATGCCCAAAGGACCGGCGTATTCAGGCCCAATACGTTGTTGTATTCCTGCAGATATTTCTCTTTCTAACCATACAATTACTAGTACACCTATTGTGATTCCCAATACAAGAGTCAAAATAGGGACCACCATCCATATGATCCCATAGACCTCTTTGAAAGATTCCAATGTGTAAAAGGAATTGATATCTTCTACTTCTGTCGTATAAATTATCATTTCAACGATCCACTTCTCCCATAATGATATCTATGCTACCTAGTATCGTCATAATATCAGCCAATTTCATTCTTTTAACTAACTGAGGAAGAATTTGCAAATTGATAAAACCCGGCGGGCGAATTTTCCATCTCCAAGGAAAACCGCTTTGATCCCCTATCAGAAAAATTCCTAATTCTCCCTTTGGGGCTTCCATTCTCGCATAAAGTTCTTGTCTCGGTAATTCAAATGTGGGAGAAGGTTTTTTACTAATGAATCGATATTCAAAATCATTCCATTCTGGATCCCTTTCTCGATCAAAGCATCGGATTTCTAAATTCTCATAGGGACCACCCGGAATTCCTTCCAGGGCCTGTTGAATTATTTTTATAGATTCCGTCATTTCACTGATTCGGACTAAATAACGAGCTAATGAATCTCCTTCTTTTTGCCACTGGATTTCCCAATCAAATTCGTCGTAACACTCATAATGATCAACTTTCCGAAGATCCCATTTGATTCCAGATGCTCGTAGCATTGGGCCGGATAAACCCCAATTTATTGCTTCTTCTCCACCAATAACGCCTATCCCTTCAACTCGTTCTAAAAAAATAGGATTTCGCGTAATAAGTTTTTGATATTCAACAATTCCTGTTAAAAAATAATCACAGAAATCCAAACATTTATCTATCCAGCCGTAAGGTAGATCGGCCGCCACTCCTCCGATACGAAAATAATTATGCATCATTCTCATACCGGTGGCAGCTTCGAATAGATCATATACTAATTCTCTTTCTCTGAAAATATAGAAAAAGGGGGTCTGTGCACCAATATCTGCCATAAAAGGTCCAAGCCATAATAGATGAGAAGCTATACGACTCAACTCCAACATAATTACTCTGATATAGCTGGCCCTTTTAGGGACTTGAATATTCCCCAACTGTTCTGGTCCATTTACGGTTATTGCTTCCGTGAACATAGTGGCTAAATAATCCCAACGCGTTACATAAGGCAAATATTGTATAATTGTTCGGTTTTCCGCAATTTTTTCCATTCCTCTGTGTAAATAACCTAATATTGGTTCACAGTCAACAACATCTTCACCATCTAGAGTAACGATGAGACGAAGAACACCATGCATTGATGGGTGGTGAGGCCCCATATTGACTATCATAAGGTCTTTTTCTGTAGCTGATAGATTCATAAGTTTTTCCTCGATTCATTCTTACATGAATTGTTGAAAACGAAAACAAGTACATCAAAATGAAAATCTAATAAATCGACTAATTCAAAATTTGCAAATTAACGATTTTTTGATTCCCGAATATCCAACTCACCAATTAATTCTTTATAACGTATTTTATTTGTCTTTGATAAATAAGATAGCAGTCGTTGACGTTTTCCTAGAATTTTACGTAGACCTCTCTGAGATAAATAGTCTTTTTTGTGCAATTCCAAATGTGAAGTAAGTCTTCGTATCTTATTGGTGAAACTAACTATTTGAAATTCAACAGACCCCCTGTTTTCTTCTTTTTTTTCTTGAAAAATAACTGAGATGAATGAATTTTTTACCATAAAACCAAAAAATTTCCCCCTTTTTTTGAATGTGAATTTTACTGATCAGTAATAATAATACCAGTCATTTTGATATACACGATGATTTTTAGTTCGTTATGAACTTTATCATTTTTTTTTTTCAAATAAAATTAATCAATCCGGGTTTCGATTTGATTCGTATAGGGATACAAAAGAGTGAGAGATTTCTACAAAAGAGAAAATTTTAGAGTTCAAATAAGAGGATTTTGTTGATTCATTTGTCGATCTAATTGATATGTATGTCATTAAATTAGTATCGTGTATCAGAATAAAATGTAAGACAATCCTTGTGACCATCTATTTGTTTTCATATACCCGGCACAATACATACATAATATAGGGGAAAATGTACCATTAAAATGTACCATTAACGAATTTTCAGACGCGGATACATACGGATCCTTATCATACTGAAACGACTGCCGTTATTAGTATTAAACCAATATCGATTCATACAAGCTAAATCTTCTAATCGATAATTGGGCCAAAGAAAGAACTTTAATTTAATTAGTTTCTTTTTATCACTATCAAGATGTTTGTTTTTAGTCAAAACTTGACCACAGTTTTTTACATTATTGAAAAATACTGCATTTCTATGCATACCATTTTTATCCCTTGAATTGAAAGAAATTCGAATTCGCAATTCTCGCCGGTGGTTAGGGGATAAAATATTTTCAGGAACAAACAAATCATAATGATTTTTGTCTTTATTTTCAGTCATTTTTTGATGTCTTGCAATAAATTCATAAAAATGATTTTTATCAATATAGTTTTTTTCTTGGTATCTTTGATTAATTTGGTGTTTATTTTTATGAACCAACAAAATACTTATAGTTTGATATAGAATAAATTGTCCATCATTTTTTACCGACAGACGAACTGGATCGATAATCAATATTCCTTTTTTCATTAATTCTCTAAGAGTTAAATCCTTCTGAATCATCAAAATATCCAGATTCATTTCTCCCCGTTGAATAGAGGATATAACAATTTCGTTTGGATTTATCAGTCTAAGCAGGAGGCAATATACTTTGATATTATTGATTATTCTTTGATTTAAAGAATCATCCCATCTCAATTGAAAACGCAAATACCTTTTTAGGAAGAAATCAAGCTCCGCTTCCGTGTTGCTCTTGTATTGCTTTTTCTTTCTACGTTTTTTTTTGTCTGATTTATCATAATCTTCTTCAACATCTTTTTCTTGGTTTGATAGAACGGATTTAAAATTTCCTTGTTTTTGTGCATCTGATACAAGACCCCCTTCACCTATGGGTTCTTTTTCTTCTTGATTTCGATTCTCTAATCCAATAATTTGTTTTTCGTTTGGTGCTATAAGGGAGTCCCTTTTTTTATTTTCAATAATATTTTTATTAATGTTCCTATTTCCATTAAAATTGAAAAGAAGTAATTTTATTGGTATGATCCATGGTTTAACCTTATATGCATTATATAGCAGCACAAATTCTGGGAAGAACCAAAGTTCTAGATTCGGTATAGGATGACTTAGTATTTCTTCATTCAGTCCCATCCAATCAAAATGGCTTCCTTTTTTATTGGATGGGTTGCTTTCTTGATCTTGATAAATTGTGAAATAAAAAAGGTCCATTTTATCAATTATTTGATAATTCTTAACCACAGTCTTAATATTTTTGTTACTCTTGGTACTGGTATCGACCCAGGACTCAATATCGACCTTATTTCTAAGACAAAAATGAAGAATTCTCCAATTAAAAAACTTTCTGTGCGAAAAATTCCCCATAGCATCTAGGATATCGCCTTCTCCTAGATAATTATGGATAGGGATATCCCTTAGTGTATCAAAAAAATTTTGTTTATCCATGTTGTAATGATAAGAACTCTCTTCCCTCTTATTTACTTGGAATGGTGATCCATAAGCATACGGGTCCCTCTTATCTTGATAATTAATAGATTTATATGATAAAAAATCATATCCATAGTGTTTTTTAAAATTTGATTTTTTATATTTTTGTTCTTGATTCAGTTTATATTCTTGAGTCAGTAATGAGTTCGCTTGAAAATCATTTTTTTTTTCGTAATGAATTAATCTTTCTTTTTCATCTGAATCCCATTTTGTTAAATCTTTATTTTGAGCCAGATAGTGTTGATTGACTCTATTTCGCCATTGTCCTGGTACTAATTTTAGCCATCTATTCTGAACTAAATCGTATTGATAACGACTCCTTAACCAGTTTTTCCATTCATTCATTCCAGAATGCCAAACGATTTTCTGTCTTAACCCATAATGATGTCTTAATCTGGAATGAGATACTCCCCGTTCTTCAAAATAATCTTTTATTTCATTTTTAAGAAAAAGAGATGTTCCATGATATTGAAGGATAGGTTTGAATTTATAAAAACTAATAACTTGGGTTTGTGATAATTTGTAAAATACATATGCTTGTGAGAGGGAGGATAAGTCAAAAAAAGCTTTTTCATTTTTATTTCTAATACTAATATTAGAAAGTGAAGAAAGTGAGGTTTTTATAGTTGAAATAAAATGAGTTGTATTTTTAGTTGTTTTATTAATTCTTTCTTGATTTGCTTCATTATTGTGAATGAAGTTCTCAATCATTTTTTTTGTTGATTCAAGAAAAAGTTGAGTATTGGTTCTTGGAATATTAATGATATATAGAAGAATATCCATGTATATCTTTTCAATGAAAAATTTTATAAAAAAATAGAATTTCCGGATTAATCGAATATTTCTTCTTTTTACTATTTGCCAAAATTTTTTTGCTGATTCTAATATTTTATCCTGATAACTTATTTTGTTAGAACTACTATTTATTTCTTGAGTTATAAATTCGTTTTTCTTGTCTTTTATAATTAGAATTTTTTGTATTTGATTTTTGATTGTGTTTGTTCTCTTAGTCAGATCTTTTATTTTTTTTTCGGTTAATGAATAATTTGTCCACGCCATAGATTGAATTTGAAGGGATGATTTGTGAATCATCTTATTACTGATTATCGAATCCTTTTTAGTTTCGCCCAATTCATATGGTTCTCTCAACCCAAAAAATGGAATTGGATTTATTTTTGAAAGTTCTTTTATTATTCCTTTTAGAAATAGAATGCTTTGAGTGATCCATTTTTTTGTTTCTTTTGAAGCTTTTCGAAACAATTTAGTTTTTTCTTTAAAAATTGTTAAAGCTATAAAACATTTCGTTTTCCATTTTTTTATTTTTTTTTTTAGTTCTTTAAAAATAGGCTTAAAAAACGAACGCCTTTTTCGAGGAGAGCCGAAAGGTAGTTCAGTTTCCATTCCCCAAACTGTTAAAAAGCAAAAATCATTCTTTTGACCTTTCTTTTTTTTCATTGGATCTTTATGAGAGGGTTGTAGTTTAAATCTGTGCCAAGGTTTCAAGCAAAAAGGAAATAGGATCTTTATCTGAATACCGTCTGTTAACCAGTTTTTTGGAAATTCTGTTTCGGATAATTGAACACCATTATAAGTGCATTTAACATGCATTTCTCGATTCCAATCCGTTAAATCCTCAGACCACTCAGGAAATTGAAATAATAACATACGGGCAATGTTTTTAACTATTATCAGTGAAGGTAATATAATATATTTTCTAAGAATTGATTGGGTTATTAACACGGAGCCCCTTATTACTTGAGCAAGTAAAAGACTATCCCAAGCTTCTGCTATTTCTATCCTCATTTTCTCTTCTCTTTTGTATTTTTCTCTTTTGGCCTCGTCTTTTTTCTCGCTCTTTTTTTCTGTATAATCAGAAATTTTTGATTCTTTGTTTTTACATATCCAATTTCGAGATATTCGTTTCAGCGGTCCAGAAATATCAAAAGAAAAAAAGAGTGGTTTGTCTACTCTGTCCAAAAAAAGGGGGGAATGTACATTTGCTTGAAACAGCTCCCAAGTCATTGTTTTACGCCTTTGGGCACGCATGGAACCCTTTATTATGTCGCGCCGAAAATCCGATTGTTGCGAATAGCGTATCAAAGCCACTTCGTCTGTTTGATCAGGATCATTAGCATCCTTGGTATTAGTATAAGTATCGGCGTTTGCCTGGTTATTAGTAAAAATCACGACGCGCTTGGATTTTCTTGAACGAATTTCATGCTCTGCTGTTACATTTTCCTCGTTTTCTCCCTCCTGTTGTTCTAAATCGTCGATTAATTTGTATGACCATCGAGGAACTTTTTTACTTATTTCTTTTATTCCAATAGATTTTTTTCTAATTGTTTGATTGTTCGGATTAGTTATAACTATATTGAATAAAAATTTCAAAATTTTTACTCGATCCTCGGAATCGATATTTCCCTGTTCATCTTCTGTCAATAAAGAGAGTTCTTTTTCTGTTCCTAATGATTTTATATTGAGTGTATCTAGTGTCTGTTCAAGTTCGTGATAATCAGTAGTAAGAAGTAGAGCATGAATCTTATTTATCCAAAATGGATCCGTGTTTTTTTTTTTATAAGTTTGATTTATGCTTAAAGGAGAACCCCATTTTTTGATTCTTCCGCGGTAGGGTCCATGCAAGAAAGGATCATATAGTTTAGGCAAGTATTCTCTTTTAGTTTCATTATTAGAGAATCGAGTCCTTTTTTCAAGTATGCCCAGATCAAAAGATTCCTTATCTAAAGATTCGACTCTTTTTGTAAACTCCTTACTCAAATTTCTTCTTTTTAGTTCATTGATAA